TCATCTGCAATTGCCTGAATCTCAAGACGTTCCTCAAACCAATCATATACTTTATTGAGATAGGTAACTAACCCGAACCCCCCTCCGAGAACCGTATATGAGAATTTCATCTCGTACGGCTCAAGCAGAAACACACAAATTTTCAACGGATATTAGAAAAAAAGGTTCAAAACTTAACTTCATCAGCCACTGGATTGGGTCGATTTGCCTTGAAGATATGAAATAATAAAAATCCAGTTCTTTGTGATGATAATGCAAAAAATCTCAGCATTCAACTCTACTTCTCTGGCTCTTACCCTTCTAGATAAGGCATCTGTTACCTTATTAGAAGTTCCCTTTTTGTATTCAATCTAAAAATCGAGTCCAATGAATTTGGTTAGGGTTTTGAATTGGAGTGGTTGAGTTAATCTTTGCTCAAGCAAGTATTTTAAACTTTGGTGGTCTGTCTTTATAAGAAATGGTTTCAGCTGAAGGTAATGCCTCCATTTAGACAGACACTGCCATCAAAATTGCCATTAGTTCAGTTCCTTCTCATAGGCCGATAACCCCAAACTTATAACTCCTAATGCTTAGCTTAAATATGCAATTGTCTTTTTATCTTGAGATAACACAGCTCCAATTCCCAAATCAGATGCATCAGCCTCTATAGTGAATGGTTTAGAGAAATCGGGTAATTCCAAAACTGGAGCTGATACCATTGCTCTCTTGAGTTGCTCAAAGGCCTTTTGAGCTTCTGCATTCCATTCAAAACCTCCTTTCTTGAGCAATTCGGTGAGAGGTCTGCAAATGCCACCATATCCTTGCACAAACCGCCTATAGTAACCAGTCAAACCCAAAAATCCTCTTAGCTCCTTGACATTTTTAGGCACTGGCCACTGAACCATAGCTTCAATTTTGCTTGGATCAGTTGCTACTCCCTTTTCAGAAATGATGTAACCAAGGTATTCTATTTGTCCCATCCCGAAAGAGCACTTGCTCAGTTTAGGTTTGTTTTTCTTGAGCAGCTTAAACACTTCTTCAAGTTATTTCAAATGAGTCTCCATCCCGTCACTGTATACTAGGATATCGTCAAAGAAGACTAATACCCCTTTTCTCAACTTCTCCTTGAATATTTCATTCATCAAATTCAGAAAAGTTGCGGGTGCATTTGTCATTCCGCATCACCTTGAACTCAAAATGACCACGGTGAGTCCTGAAAGCGGTTTTATGCACATCACTTTCTTTCATCCGGGGACCTTCAAATAAATTCTCGAGAATATTTTCGCCCCTCATCTAATAAATCTTCATTTATAGGTATGGGATACTTGTTCTTTATGGTTGCGGCATTTAGTTCCCTATAATTAATGCACATGCGCCATGAATTGTCCTTCTTTTTTACCTAAAGTGCAGGAGCTGCAAAAGGACTATAGCTGGGTTGAATTATCGAATTTCTCAACAGTTCTTCACATATATTCTCTATTTCTGATTTTTGGGGGTGTGAATATCTGTAGGGGCGCAAGTTAATGGGTTCAGTACCTTCGGGGGATCGAATGATCCAAACTTCTCTTGGGAGGTAGTTGAGTTGGTTCTTGGAATAAATCCGTGTAAGATTGAAGAAGTGTTTCAATTTGAGGACTTACTAGGTCTTGACTACCTATTTCAAAGGAATCACACCATTGCAGCATTAAAACTACCTCCTCTGCCTCCAAATCTCACGTCCCGCTGGGAGATGGGACCTCCACGGCCTCTCGGCTGTTGTGTACCGCCACCTCTCGCCACTACTCCCTGTGTCATCGGTTTGATGCTCGGTCCCAAGCATGAGTTTTGAATTTGGCTTGGGACACCCCCTAGCGAAATGACCGAGCCCACCACAATTGTAACAAGTGCCATTCTTCCTGTAGCAAGTTGACTCATGATGTCTCCCTTGACAATATCGACACCAAACCTTCTCGTAATTCACAACGCCAGAATTTGGCTTAGCTGGATTTGCGGATGGCGGGGAATTCATTGACTGACTTGGCCTTGATTGATGATCCATCAACTCGTGGCTTTACATTGAGAACAAAGCTTTGCTGACCCTTGCTAGGCTCATATGACTCCACTCGTAGCGCATGTGCCATCAGATCCACTAGTCTCACTGTACCAGGAAGGTCGATTATTTGTGTCAATCTGGGATGAAGCCCTTCCAGATATTGCCGTCGCAAGCGGAAGTCATCTGCCACAATGTCGGGAGCATACCTCATCAAGTTGTCGCATTTCATATTGTAGTCCTGAACAGTACCACTCCCTTGTTTTAGGCTAACGAATTGCTGTCGAAGCGCTTCCCGAGACATCACATCTAAATACTGATCATTGAATTCTCGCTCGAACCACGCCCAAGGAATGGTTGGATTTGAACCATCATTATCTCCATTATGTCTCTTCTTTGCCTCCTGCCACCAGAAAGGAGCATGGAAACATGAGAAGCAAAGAAAGAATGAACATATGGGCGTTAAGCATTGTGAAGAGTTTTTTATTAGTTAAATAGCTGGGAATAAGGCTTACCCTTCGTAAGTCCAATATGCGAGTAAGAACATGTGCGGGAATAGGCATATGTTTGGGGATATGGAGGAAATAGAACGATTTCACTAATTGTTTCGTCTGGGTCGTCAATGTTTGATTTTTTTACTTTTTTCTATAAATGTTTTATGCTTTTTTCTATTTTCTTTGGTTATATATAAAGAGCTCTCAATTTTTTTCAGAAACCTAATAAGCCATGCCTGCAACTAGTTATTAAGCAAGGGTACTCAACTCCACTCTTTTCGCCAGAAGTCTTATTTTTAAGATGGAAAAGAAGGAAAGATATATCTTTACTAGTACATCCGCCTTGCCATCCAAATCATTAATCTTTTTTTAGATAGTATTATGCGTGGATATCCCGACCTTGTTAAGGATACAGGTAGGGGTAGGTGTTGGGCGTGCGGAGACTTAAGACCTTCGTAGGCAATCAGGTATGGCTTTGGTTAAGTCAATTTACGACTCCATCTTCACCAGTAGCCAAGGTAGGCATAATACGCGTGAGCTCTTTCAAGTCTTTCGTGCGGGTATACGTTGAGCTAGTCCTCGTACTCCTTTTCTTAGCTCTTTTAGAAAGAATCTTATTTTTCATCGTGTCAGGTCTTGGATGTAGACTCGGCTATGGTAGGATCGACCTAATTGTGATCATTCTCCGCTTCGTTCGCTGATCTCTTGCTATTGCTGCAGTCCACCCTTTCTTTGAATCATTTACATTCGGAATTTCAAGAGAAAAGAGTCTTATGTGTATTGGATCCGCTCTTCTGTTAGCATGAACACATGAATGAGATTCTATTCCTCTTCCAAAATAGAACCCCCAACCTAGGTGCGGGAAGTCAAATCAATCCTTGTTTGTACATCGCTGAACTTACATACCCGGGCCCGGCTCAACATTCTTTTAAAACAATCGAATAACGGCTTTTCCATGACTTGGCCATTCAATCTTGTGAACTAATCGAGACCGAAATTGGATAAAGAGATACAAAAGGAGAGGAATACCCAATCGATGAAAGAACATGAAACCCTTCTGTTTCTATAGAGGTACGGGAAACGGTTGGGGGCAATAAAGTAGGTGAAGTGGTTGGATTTTGCGAGCTGTTCCAACCACTGCTGGATGTGATTCCAAGAGCCGAACCAGAATGAATACCACACAGAAGAGTCAAGACCGGGCTCCCTAATAGAATGTTTAACCGATCCATTCCGGATCGATCGAATTGGTACGGAAGTTGTAACATGGGAAAAGCACAGAAAACACGACTTATTTGAATAACCCGGTGACCTACCAATTGTAGAAGTAGGATTTTTGGCAAGCAATAAGCACTTAAATAATACAATTCGAGTGTACCAGATTCTTTATCATTTCGAGAAAAAGGTTCGGGAGGAAAGGGAAACAACAGAGGGATCCGAATCGAACCTAAATGGGAATGACATGAAAAATCTTTTTCAAAACCTATCATTAAGGGCGTGACGACGATATACGAGAGGAATAAAAAAAAACTCGTGATTGGTGTGGAGGGGAAGATCTGCTTATGAAATTGTTCAAGAAAGAGTCGTCTCATTTCCTTACTTCTTCGTTCTTTCGAATTCATTCACTTCGACGGCTGGCGCTACGCTAGCTTTGCATGATTAGCTCCGGCAGAACAGGTACTGCATTTCCTTAGTTGGATCCGCTCTTTCTCTCTCGTGCAGTTGTTGCTTCCGGCTATTTATTCAGTCGTCAATCAGCATTGATCCGGGTAGTTAGTCAGTCTCTCTCTTTTTTCCCGTCCTTCTCTATCTATGAAATTCCTAATTAAGGGCTTTCCAATATCTAAATGTTCATGCAAAGCAACAAACGAAATGCAAGAACTGTCACGCAGAAGTCACACAGTATGCTGATCGTTCTGAAATGAGAAAAAGTATGGGATTGAATAAGAGATTCATACATAGAGATCTAAACTCATGGAAGGGCCCGGCCAGCAAACGAGATCTCTTACATCCAAACAAGCACCGGATTGAGCGCACTAGCGCGAAAGCGTTAGCACGCGCATCCGTTTTCTTGCTCGTTGACGATCGAGGAAAAAGGGATACAATACCCATTTTAGAACCGTTCACTACTAACAAATAGAAAATATCAAAATAACAAATAATATAGTTAATTAATATAGTTAATGGTTCCAATTTGTCCTAAATTTTTCAGTCTGTGACTGGAAACCCTTTCTCTTTTCAATAGAAAGAGAAGGTATTTAAGCAGTGTGTGTTTTGAGATACAATCAATCGAAGAGAATAAAACTGGGTCCAATAAAAAAACCGGAATGAATTTCTTCAAAGGGATTGGAAAGGGATAAGTACAAAGGGATTCGACGAAAAAAAAGGGTTTAGTAATCCCCTCCTACGAACAATAATTAGTAAAATAATGTGGATGAATAAGATTTTTCTCGATTTTAGATCGGATTTGGCGGCATGGCCAAGCGGTAAGGCAGGGGACTGCAAATCCTTTATCCCCAGTTCAAATCTGGGTGCCGCCTGATCAATAAAATACTTAGGCTTATAGTACTGATCCAACTCGAAAAATTCGTACCCCGCATAAGTTGGGGCAAGAGAATAACTAGGCCCGGCGATACTTGATTTTGAGAACCCACAGTTCTTTCCTCAAACTAGGGTTTGTTTTGGCAGTAGTGGCCCAAACCGCTACCAATAGGGATGAGATAGCGTTTCCTTATTCTTTTATTAATTTGAATTGATTCTTAATTGATTCGATTCGAGAATTTAAAACTAGGAGGCTAAGATGTCAGAAATCTTGGTGGGCACCTGAGCACAAGACTTTTTAGAAAAGGCCTGCCCGGGATGTACCGAAAGATAGAGATGCTGCATCGAAACAGTCAGACTACCGAGGAACCGCTACTCCATACCACGCTGACCAACACACGGCCGCGAGAGAAGAGGCAAACCACGCGATCAGCACCACGACTTCAGCTACCTGATCAAACTATGAAAGCAGGAATCGCGTCGTCTGTATCCCTGCTAAATATCTTGTTTTGGCCACATGGATTGGATATAAACAAAAAAGCCTACACAAGACTTTGGGTTCACTTTGGCCCTCGTGGAAAGGACCTATGTGAACGAGGCGAATGGACTCATTTGGAGGACTTAACCAAACTTCATCTTTTGGTCAAAACGACAGACTACAGACCCGACCCGGTGCGGGAGCCGCTCGCACCCACTAGAGACTTTACATGAAGAGCCGGTGAGGCATGAACTAGGTTGTAGAGTACCATTCTGGGCACTCCTTGATTATGGCATAAATTTCAACCGGTGGTGTGAATACCTATAAAGCCTTTGATTCACAGGTTGACTATCGTGAGGTAAATCTGATGGTCACATGGTCTTTTAGGAGGTTGTGCTTGAGGTACCTCAAAGACAACTTGGTATATAGATTGCACCTTCTCAACAGAATGGGGCTACAAAGTCTTAGTCTGTTTGTGTGTGGGTATGTCGGTTGGAATCATTCTAGTGTTGTTCTACAGCTTCTTCTTCTTTTGTCTACTCAAACACTTCATCCATGGGAACCAAGTTTTGATCAATGATATATTATAAAAGTAAGAGCAACTCTATTAATCTACATACCTTGTCTCCGGCCACCATGTTTTCTCCGAAGGGTGAAGGCGGATTCTCAGAACAGAAAATAAGGGCGAAGGATACATACAATATGCAGGGTAGAAAGTTCAGTAGTACAGACACAGGAAATCTGAGAAAAACTTATAGAGTCCCCATAATCTAGACTTCTCGGTTTCTTAATCGGTGTCTATCTTACTAAGATACTGGTGCAGCTTAAGGTGCTGGTGCTCCACCCCACTCTAAGAAGTATGACTGTGATTTGCCAATTCCCAAATGGGTAGTGTACTGCCCCTTCTTATTAATTCAGACTTGTTTGCGCACACCCTATAACTTTCTGACCTGGATCCAACCAAAGAAGGAAGATGTATGGCCTCCCTCGAACAAAAGAAGGAAGTATGGGAGTTTACCGGTAGGCAATGACCACAGCCGAAGTAAAGTGCTCAGCTCAAAGAAAGAAGGTGGTGGGGGCTTCGAAGAGTGAATAAGTTCGCAGTGATGTGTAATCTCTTCAAATCGAGAGAGGTGTCAAAAAGAAATGCTTTTAGGCAGGCTTACTTGCTTAGTATGTATTTTTTTTACAATCAAAGACCAAGGTCGTACGGATAGCAATTCTGGACCATAGGCATAGCAGCACATAGGTATTCTCTCTTCTTTCTCAATTCTGGGAGGACACTATCTTAATTCTAGTGAAAAGGCAGAAGCAAGTGAAAGGGCAGCTAAGCTGGAAATGTTGTTGAGTTGACTTATCATCAGTTGGAAGACGTGTCGAAGTGAAAGAACTGAAGTTCTAGTCAAAATATGATAAATAAAAATATTGTTTTTTAAGAACATTCATTTGAATGCTGTCGTGCTCTATAATTCTTAAGACTATTTTTAACTTTCCCTTCAACTAATCGGCAGCAGGAAGCTAGTATAGTTTGCTTTCTCTCATAGCCGTGGATCCTATTCTCTGCATTCTTTTTATTTCTGATCATTAATCAATCAACACTTCCCCATAGAGAAATGGTACCACGGATCAGCAGCAGGGATGAGATGGGGAGTTATAGTAGTCAGCTGGTTCTCTGTCTTCATGAGGAACTTTAAAGCAATACTTTGAAGAGGCTACCGATACAAAGATAGAAGGATGTCCATACAGTGGAAAATACATCAAGAATGTCAAAACAAAGGAAAGATGATTATCTTATAGGAAGACTTCTTTCTATGAATACTCCAAAGCATATTCTCTTGATTTCTTCACTGGCACCCTTATCCAACCTGCTTGTTTTGCCCCTTGTTACTACGAACTTGTTTTCATCTGGCAGATAAGCTTTTGAGAAGAGACCACTTTGATAACGAGCTTTCGGGTTGCCGTATTGATACCGCCCTTCGGGGGAACAGGAGAATAGCATGCACGGGAGAAGGATTTAGGGAAAGGTACCCACCTTTTAACGGGAGAAAGGCCAGGTCATCAGAGCAAGCATAGTTTACTGGGCAAAGCAATCATCTCGTTTTCCCCTCCCTTTTTGGGAAGCACCTCTCTACGCGAATGTTGATGGCGGCTTTCACCACAGGATTGTGTCCCTTATAGATCTGATAACAAGTTTATAGCTGACAATACGAATAAAGGATAAGTTCGACTGTCCTGCATCACCATTCATCATCTTATCGGTATACAGGAACACGGTGACAAGACAGCAGCCGCCCATCGCTATCTCTCTCCCCGTGCGAAAGCAAGGCCTCCTGTTTGTGAAACTTTATTTGAATGAATGCCAATTGAGCTCCTTTTTTTCTTCTTCTGACAAACTTTTATTCTAAGGATTTTCTGATAGCCAAGAATACATAAAAGAGGTTGGATAAAAAAGAGGATAAGAAAGGGGGAAAGTGACAAGACTGGACTTCGACTCGTTTAAAAAGAGTTGTAGCCGTACGGAATTCAAATTGGAATTGACCCATCTCATGATACAAGTTACCCTGGATTTATTTCTATTCCTATTTAGCTGGGCAATTCTAGTTTTTGTTATGATGATCTCATGGATAGTAGTATTTAGTTCTTCTTTTACATTCAGATTGGTAGTAGGTTTTCAGATAGCTTAGCCCTTGATATGATGAAATTTCTATTGGAGAAGACGGGCGCCAACCCGAAGGGGAATGTAGCTATGCTGGACTTCTTCCTACTAGCTACGGTGCTACACCTGCTCCTAGCTACGATGCTGCTCCTGTCCGCCCCTTGATTTATCACCCCTTTGGTCTTTTATTGGTCATTGATTTATAGACGGGAGGATAAGTACCCTGGCTCGAGCCCAGATATCGATTTACCATTCCTTTATCGGATCTCCGAAACGGGAAACAAGAAAAGTAATAGAAATCGTGTGCCAGCGGGAGATACGAAATTCACTGGTTTTTACTCTCAATCCACAGGTGGAGATACCTGGGGTGGGTTTTCATGGCCTATAGTCCCCTGCCGCCGAAGCACGAACTACTTGAAATCGCGGATCGGCAGCTTCCTGCGACATTCCTTCAATGCAAACGTGGTATTTTTCTACCCTTTGATAGATAGCAAGCAGCTCCTATAACTTGATCGACAGGACCCAACCAACTAAACTATTGATTTTGGCAAAGCTAGACCTTTTGAGGAAAGCAGATGCAGATAACGAAAGGAAGCTATTAGTTTTTCTTGTACTCGACTCGGCTTTTCTTTACTGACCGCTTGCGTAAGGAAAGTTGACAATAGGAAAACCAGGTGAGAAGTTTTAGAGCAACCGATGCCTACCGTCCGGCGATGTCCCTAGGTGGAGCTGGCTTACCACATTCCGATACCTCGGAACCTTCCCTTCGTAAATTTGGAATAACGAAAGTCTCAACCGCTTGCTGGCATGCCAAAACACTTATTATGTTTATGTGAAGTGGATTCATCGGAAGAGAGAGGTAAAGCATTTTAATTTCTTCGCTTTTGAGCAGTAAGTATTTCGCAAGGCGGCCCAGGGGTCTTCTTCGTTTAAGGGGCAGTTGAGCAACCAATCATACTACGTAGTACGGGAATTGTAGTTCACAAGTGAAGCCTCCCATGAGTGACTAGTTTGGTGGTATATTATAAATGGGTCAGTTATAAACAAATCCGTCTTTTACGGCCGACCCTAGAAATAGAACGCTCTTTGACGAGAAAGCCGTCTAGCACCTGTAGCTGGCTTGCTTCACGTCCCGCTGTTTGCTTACGAGTTTGGTAGCGAGCCGAGGCAGACGTTTGTAGATCTTGCCTCGAAGCCTCTTCACAGTTGATAGCATCACCTGCGAGGTATCAGCCTTGCCCCTCATCATTCTTTGAGAATCATAAGGACCCATTCCGGTAGTGCGAAAATCTGCTGCACTGTCTTCACTGCCAAGCTCTAGTAATAGAAAATCAAATCAACTATCTAATCGAGCATCAATCCTAGGAATTTTCTCCTCACGGAGAGAGATCAGAAAGCTTGGCACCGGATTCCGAAGTACCAGTACCGAAGAAAGCAAAAGCTTTCGAGCGAGCAGCGACTCCAATGTTTGGTAAAGGGAATGACCCTAGATACTCAGTGGCTGGAAAAACACATCCATTTGCTCGATTTAACGAAAAAGCGCACAAGTCACGCTCGCCTGTTAGAAGTGATTTTAGGAGGAAGTTGGATTGGTATTTTCTACTGGATTTGTGCCTATAGACCAAGGATAAAGTCTCTCTCGCATAGCCGGAAAAGTAAGTACATAGTGTAGAGGGAAAGAAATAGAATCTCGTGTCGACTTGGAAATCAATAGTAAATCACAGGCAGTATGCCCTATTTTAAAACATGCAATGAGGGTACGAGCAACACTCCCCAAACTTGGCATGACTCATCGCCATCTTGTATTCATGATCTTACCTCGCCTT